TTACAATACAGACGCGGCGATCAGTTGGACCTTTAATTGAGTAACATCTCTTTTTTTTAATTGACCTCCTCCTTAATCTCCAGGAGGTCAAATTCAGGTTGCAGTTCAAGTTAGTGAAGTTATTTTATTGTGATTCAACATTAAAAGAACAGAATCACGCTCTGTAGGATTTGAACCTACGACATCGGGTTTTGGAGACCCACGTTCTACCGAACTGAACTAAGAGCGCTTTATTATGATGGGAGATACGGATGTCAAGAAAAGGATTCTTTTTGTACCCCCAATACATCTTGTATGTATAGTATCATAAAATGGTAGATTGTGTCCAATTTTAATCGATCTCAACTGACCCCTCGTTACTGTCCATAGGAGAAGTGATAAGTAGGGATGACAGGATTTGAACCCGTGACATTTTGTACCCAAAACAAACGCGCTACCAAGCTGCGCTACATCCCTTTCATTTGTTGTACAGTGCCATTGTAGGGAATCCATGTTTTGTTTTCCACATCCTAATTTCCTCTATCTAAATAGAATTTCTTTTGCCATTTCTTCTTTTTGGTTTTTTGGTTTCATTCTCATAAAGAATTATATACATACCTAACGTATAAACGTATAAAGGAATGAATATTTATCAGTAGTGCTCAGGAAGGAGGGTTCATCTTTTTCTGTTTTAGGGACAGGTAGATTTCATCTACCGGATCGTTGTATATATCCATTTTGGTTAGAGATTCCCCGTACAAATGATCTTTAACTACATATGCATCTGATCATATATGTATTACAATATACAATAAAGTCAATAAAGTTAAAGAAAAAGAAGGAGGATTTTCAATGCGAGATATAAAAACATATCTCTCCACGGCACCTGTGCTAACTACTCTATGGTTCGGGTCTTTGGCGGGTCTATTGATAGAGATCAATCGTTTATTCCCAGATGCGTTGACATTCCCCTTTTTTTCATTCTAGTTATTGACATGGGAAGGGATCAAGAAGATTAGAGATACAATAAATTCTCTGCGACTAAACCCCCCCCCCTTTTTCAGTTCTTTAGGATAGGAAAGAAAGAGTAAAGAATAAAAGTGGATTGAATCTCATCGAAACTCGGGTTCGGGTTAATATAGGGAGAACAGAAATGGAAATGTGGGTCGAGGGCAGGCTGTTCAAGATCATACAAGATACTAAATGAAATACTGGGATTGGGAATAATTGATAGTTAGAAATATTTGTATTACTTAATAATTTGATTACTCTATTGATTGCAACGAAATCTTTCATAATTGAATTGGATTTCGAGTTAGCAACTTCTCGTCTATTTATTTTTCATTCCTTTCTTCTTCGCTTCGGTTCGAATCGAAAATAGAAGAATTGAGTGAATTCAAAATCCAAAGGAGGTTCATGGCTAAGGGTAAAGATGTCAGAGTAGTAGTTATTTTGGAATGTACCAGTTGTGTCCGAAATGGTTTGAATAAAGAATCGCGGGGCATTTCCAGATATATTACTCAAAAGAATCGACACAATACACCTAGTCAATTGGACTTGAAAAAATTCTGCCCTTATTGTTACAAACATACGATTCATGGGGAGATAAAGAAATAAATCGAACGGAACGCGTGTGCCACTCTTCCAAGGAAGAGGAAGAAATTACATATACATATATAATATATACAAATCCAGTCCTATTTTGGTCGGATCCGAAATGAATGAAGAAATAGGATTTTAGAAATAAGAAATAAACCATGGATAAATCCAAGCGGCCCTTTCATAAATCCAAGCGATCTTTTCATAGGCGTTTGCCCCCAATTGGATCGGGGGATCGAATTGATTATAGAAACATGAGTTTAATTAATCAATTTATTAGTGAACAAGGAAAAATATTATCTAGACGAGTGAATAGATTAACCTTGAAACAACAACGATTAATTACTATTGCTATAAAACAAGCTCGTATTTTATCTTCGTTACCTTTTCTTAATAATGAGAAACAGTTTGAGAGAACCGGGTCGATCCCTAGAACTACTGGTCCTAGAACCAGAAATAAATAAGCCTATTCCTCAATCGAATCAAAACTCTAATTCGAACTCAGATTGAAGTTTTGTTCGAAAAAGCCGAGAGATTGTCGCGCCGTAATGGAATAATAAAAAAAAGAATGGGGGAAGAAGAAGTCTTTTTTTTTTATTGAAACGTGTTCGTTCATTCCTACTACTTATCTTATCATACGAATTTCTACTATACCCTCCCGGAGTTCATTCTCCGGGGAACTCCGTTTAAAGTATTCCAGTGAATTCCTTCCAATCTCCTTATTTGATGATCGCATTGGAAATCGTGTCAAGACAATTCCTATTTGATATGGCTATTTGTGCAGGTATTTTACGATTAAGAAGCAACTGCCTCTTGTACAGATCAAGTATTAATCGACTATAACTATGGGATCCCCTATTCTCACGAGTTACTGCATTTATCCGAGTGATCCACAAACGACGAAAACTTCTCTTTTGCCTGCCTCTATCCCGATGAGTGGAAACCAAAGCTCTCATTTTCTGTTGAGTAGTAGTTCGAGTAAGTCTTGAATGAGCCCCTCGAAAGGTTGCTGCAAATAAACGAATTTTTGTTCTACGTCTCCGAGCTATATATCTTCGTCTAACTCTGGTCATTGAATCAAAAGAAACTTGGATGAATAACTAATTGATTTCTTTTCTTTCAGTCATTCTTTTCCCCTCTCCTGGTTTATTAATAACAAAACGGATTCTTCCGATGTATAAAATTAAAATACAAATTCCAATGGCTTTTGCTACTATAACCTTCCCAACCACGATTTTTTTATTTCTTCCAGGCATTTCACCTCAAAAAAAAAGAAATTGTACCGATATTAGGTATAAAATAAATCGTAAATGGACAAATAGTGGCTTCCATCGTTTCTATGGTTACTTCTTAAACGGCGAGGTCCTCTCTATACACCGGAGCCCCTTTCCTCATTTAATCAATGTTATTGGTAACTTGTACAGTTCACGCTCTTTGGCTCTACCGATGAATTATCGAGTAATAGGTCTTTTTTCAATGGGATCTATCCATACAGTGACGGCATTTAATTATGAAGGTTGAATAGGTAGCTGACCCTGTTAGTCCGTTCTTGCAAGAGTAGGAGCATAATCTTTCTGCTTCTTAAATATCATTCCCCCGCTTAATGGATAACCATTTGCTACCAATGGGAATTGCTTTTCATCTCAAATCGAGGTGATTGGATTTGCACCAATGGAAACCATAAATTCCATACAAATAGAGGTATACGAGAGATCTTTATTTTTCGATAGTGAATGGAGTTCTTCCATTCTATTCATTGGTACGAGTCATTGATACTGTAAAAATCGTCTCATTTGTTCTAGCTCATGATCTGAACGAGTCGCACATACACCCTAGTACATGTTCCTCGACGCTGAGGACATCCTCGAAGAGCGGGGGATTTCGTGACATTTCTGATTGGCTGTCTTGTGTTTCTAATAAGTTGTTTAATAGTTGGCATGCTGAATCATATACAGAATGGGCTGGTTTAGATCGATCCTAACCGGATGATTATGAATTACTTCCATTTCATATTTTACCCAGGTAAGAAGATAAAAGATCAAATAAGGGTTCATTCAAATTATGATTCGAAATGGAATCAAAGATTTATGCGAAATCCCCGGTATTTTCGATCGCTACAAGATCAACAATGCCATAATCTTGGGCTTCTGTTGCTGACATAAAAACATCCCTTTCCATGTCTTCGGATACAACCCATAAAGGATTGCCCGTTCTTTGTACATAAACCCTTGTGAGGGTTTCGCGGAGTTTCAGTAGTTCTTCCGCTTCCAGGATAAATTCTCCTGTGGGTGCCTCATAAAAAGAACTAGCAGGTTGATGGATCATAACCCTGATGATATAACATAATGAACGATTCCTCTATCTCGCATGATTGGGCGAAGGGAAGGGATAAAGAATAACAAGCAGGGAGAAAAAGATAGAATTGAACAACCGTACAGGCATCTTTTGTGCATACGGCTCTGTAATGGAATTTTTTTTTCTCTTTTTTCATCGAAGAAAGAGACAAGTCGAATCTATCAGACCCAGATCGTTGAATGATCCATTTACCATCCTTCCTTTCCGAGTAATCAAAAAATACTATGATGGTTCCGTTGCTTTATATATTTATCTCGTCTGTGATTCAGCAATCCCAAAGTTTCTTTCTGATCCGATCAAATAAAAATAAGTAAAAAATGATCTTTTTTTTTTTTATTTTCACACTCTTTCATAACATAAATATTGGAAAGAGACTTCTGATGTGGAAGCAAAAAGGTTTGTGACGCTGAAATGGACCCCGATACATAAGATCAAGTCGGAAATAACCTTTCTTTCATACTACTATCTCGATACATAATCTCATATTATTATTATGAAAAAATAATAATAGTTTGCTCATATCGAACTTGAAATGCCATGCTATTATTACTTAATATTATTATTATTTTATTCATATTCCATATGACGAAGGCATAGTCTTTTTTTCTCTCAAATAAAAAAACTCATTGGCGCCAAGCGTGAGGGAATGCTAGACGTTTGGTAATTTCTCCTCCAACCAGGATGAAAGATCCCATTGAAGCGGCTAATCCCATGCATATTGTATGCACATCTGGTGGCACAAATTGCATAGTATCATAAATAGCTATTCCTGGGATTACCCATCCGCCGGGAGAATTTATAAACAAATACAGATCCCTGGTATCATCCTCTATACTGAGATATACCATGAGACCAACAAGTTGATTCGAGATCTCGCTATCAACTTCTTGGCCTAAAAAAAGTAATCTTTCTCGATGAAGTCGGTTGATTAGGACAAAATTCTATTCCTTAGGAACCGTACACGCACCTTTGGGTGCATACGGTTCAAAAAATCAAAATTGAGAAAAAAAAAAAAAAGAAATTGTCGATTCCAGCCCTATTTCTTTTTTCGTAGCGGTCTTTTTCTTCCATTTTTTAAGAAACATGAGTTTTGACTTGCTTCCCTATAAAATCAAAAAAGAATTCACTGAACTTATCGAGCTAACCCCTCATTGATGTATTGTTTCATCGAGATCTAAATCACGATGTAATTTTCTTGTTCCCGAATGGGCCTCTTCCACTCTTTTAGGTTTATGCTCTACTCCGGGTAAAGATCTGCCCGAATTCGATTTGCACATATAGGACAAATGATCCCAGTACCACTTCTTTTTGCTATGACTTCTTTTTTTTTTTTCAATTTGTTTCATTTTCATGCCTTCCACAAAATATTCGATGGATTCATCATATTATTCCATTAATTGGCAATTTGAGATCACTCATATGGTATAAAGGAATCATTTCTGATAGGGTGGTAATCATACATGGATTACCTTGGTATTTTCTGAACGGAGCCTGTATACTTCATTTTATTGGTCCAAGCCAACCATAAATTCTTTTAATTGAGAATATTGATCCTCCAACCAAATAAATTGATCTAATTGCACTTCACGCTTCGAATTATTGATGGTTCAATCAATCTTTCTTGGGCGAAACAGAGGATATCTCGATCGGGGGAGAGAACGGGGAAATCCCATATGACCCAATATGTCTGACAAGTCACACTATACGTCAACCCAAACTGCATCTTCCTCTCCAGGACTCCGAAAAGGTACTTTTGGAACACCAATGGGCATTAAATGAAAGAAAAATTAAGTATTCTATTTCACTTTGATGTGGAAACGTAACAAACAATGGTTTATTGTCTTCATAATATTGTCGTTTATCGTATTTTATCGATAGATTGGAAGATTCATAGAGGAAGACGGAATAAAGGAAAATTCTTACGAACGGATCGTTCGAATGAGAAACAAGTATCTATACATTCGCTCACAAAAAATAGGATTAATCCCCCCATTGCGTATTGGTACTTATTGGGTATAGAATAGATCTGCTTCTCTTTGTTCCTACGAACAGAATTGTTCAATTATTACTAACGGAACAGAATAAATATTAACCCTTGTTTCGAGATAATCCAATGAAAAGGTGAGGTCCATAGCATAGTTATTTCCAATGTGATAAAGTTACATAGTATCTATTTTTTCTTTGAGAAAGGGGTATTTCCATGGGTTTGCCTTGGTATCGTGTTCATACCGTCGTATTGAATGATCCCGGTCGGCTGCTTTCTGTCCATATAATGCATACAGCTCTAGTTTCCGGTTGGGCCGGTTCGATGGCTCTATACGAATTAGCAGTTTTTGATCCTTCTGACCCCGTTCTTGATCCAATGTGGAGACAGGGTATGTTCGTTATACCCTTCATGACTCGTTTAGGAATAAACAATTCATGGGGCGGTTGGAGTATTACAGGAGGAACTATAACGAATCCGGGTATTTGGAGTTACGAAGGTGTGGCCGGGGCACATATTGTGTTTTCTGGCTTGTGCTTCTTAGCAGCTATCTGGCATTGGGTGTATTGGGACCTAGAAATATTCTGTGATGAACGTACGGGAAAACCCTCTTTGGATTTGCCCAAGATTTTTGGAATTCATTTATTTCTCTCGGGGGTGGCTTGCTTTGGGTTTGGCGCATTTCATGTAACAGGCTTGTATGGTCCTGGAATATGGGTATCCGATCCTTATGGCCTAACCGGAAAAGTACAATCTGTAAATCCAGCGTGGGGTGCGGAAGGTTTTGATCCCTTTGTTCCGGGAGGAATAGCCTCTCATCATATTGCAGCAGGTACATTGGGTATATTAGCAGGTCTATTCCATCTTAGTGTCCGCCCACCCCAACGTCTATACAAAGGATTACGTATGGGCAATATTGAAACTGTCCTTTCCAGTAGTATCGCTGCTGTCTTTTTTGCAGCTTTCGTTGTTGCTGGAACTATGTGGTATGGTTCAGCAACTACCCCGATCGAATTATTTGGTCCCACTCGTTATCAGTGGGATCAGGGATACTTCCAGCAAGAAATATATCGAAGAGTTGGCGCCAGTCTAGCCGAAAATCTGAGTTTATCGGAAGCTTGGTCTAAAATTCCCGAAAAATTAGCTTTTTATGATTACATCGGTAATAATCCGGCGAAAGGTGGATTATTCCGGGCAGGCTCAATGGACAACGGGGATGGGATAGCTGTTGGATGGTTAGGACACCCTATCTTTAGAGATAAAGAAGGGCATGAACTTTTTGTACGCCGTATGCCTACTTTTTTTGAAACATTTCCAGTAGTTTTGGTGGACGGAGACGGAATTGTGAGAGCCGATGTTCCTTTTAGAAGGGCAGAATCGAAGTATAGTGTCGAACAAGTGGGTGTAACTGTTGAGTTCTATGGTGGCGAACTCAATGGAGTCAGCTATAGCGATCCTGCTACTGTGAAAAAATATGCTAGACGTGCCCAATTGGGTGAAATTTTTGAATTAGATCGTGCTACTTTGAAATCCGATGGTGTTTTTCGGAGCAGTCCAAGGGGTTGGTTCACTTTTGGACATGCTACGTTTGCTTTGCTCTTCTTTTTCGGACACATTTGGCATGGCGCTCGAACCTTGTTCAGAGATGTTTTTGCTGGGATTGACCCAGATTTGGATGCTCAAGTGGAATTTGGAGCATTCCAAAAACTTGGAGATCCAACTACAAGGAGACAGGTAGTCTGATACAACATTGCTCCGGTATCTTTCGCCTCTATATTTGATTTTTTTGATTTGACATAAGGTACCGTAGAAATATTGATTTGAATCATCGCCTTTCTTTGCTCTTGTCCTTTCTTTATCTGGGAAATAATCCTAAATGAACAGGTGTGGAAGCTATAATTGTAAACAACGATCGAATCTATGGAAGCATTGGTTTATACATTCCTCTTAGTCTCGACTTTAGGGATAATATTTTTCGCTATATTTTTTCGAGAACCGCCTAAGGTCCCGACTAAAAAGATGAAATGATTTTTCATTATCTTAATTGAAGTAATGAGTCCCCCATATGGGGGACTCATTACTTCAATTAGTCTCCGTGTTCCTCGAATGGATCTCTTAGTTGTTGAGAGGGTTGCCCAAAAGCGGTATATAAGGCGTACCCTGTAAAGCTTACAAGTGAACCAGATATGGAGATGGCGACTAAGGTTGCTGTTTCCATTATTAGAGAATTTCAAGACCACGATGGATCTATGCTACGATAAGATCGTTTATTTACAACGGAATAGTATACAAAGTCAACAGATCTCAACCAATGCAATAGTATTTATGGCTACACAAACCGTTGAGGGTAGTGCTAGATCTGGGCCAAGACGAACTATTACAGGGGATTTATTGAAACCATTGAATTCAGAATATGGTAAAGTGGCTCCTGGATGGGGAACCACCCCATTTATGGGTGTCGCAATGGCTCTATTTGCGATATTCCTATCTATTATTTTAGAGATTTATAATTCTTCCGTTTTACTGGATGGAATTTCAATGAATTAGGTCCATAAGAACCAGAAGCCCTAGCTTTTCAATCAAAAATGAATCACTTAGGACTCAGATTTATAGTCCATTCTGGTAGTTTGACCGTGGAATTCCGTTGTTTCGGTATTTCCGGAATATGAGTGTGCGACTTGTTATAATTGATCCTATTGATAGTACAGAGAATGGGTCTGTCATCTCGACAGAGATGGTTCTGCCTCGTCGGATATTCATCCTAGTATCCGTAGCACGGAATATATGGAATAGATCAAGAAATATTTGAACTATGATTCATACCTACTATTCAGACCTCGTGACTGGACTTCAAAAAATTTTCAAACAAAGAGGTATTTGATAAATTGAACGATTTTTCTTCCTTTAGAATCATGCTTATTTTGACCGAAGGACAAATCTTTTTCCGGATTTTTAGTCATTACATCTATGAATAAGTGATGATCAAATAGTTCTTACTCATAGAACCCTTGGTCTTAGTTTTTGGGTTTTATTGAATCATCGTGGTTCTAGTATGAATCTGAGGTTTCAATCGATTCATAGGGTCTCAACAAGAGAATTCCTATCAAAAAAAAAATAGTAAACAATAGTCAATCTGCATTACGCACAAACAAAAACAACAAATCAAATAACAAATAAATAGGGGAATAGAAGATTCAAGAGGCCTGTAACGTGTAACGATCAACATAAAGACAGATGAGCTAACTTGATATTTTGGCATTCTCATCACAACAAAGAAGAGAGTTCGGATTTTGGTTCCTTCGTATCTTCAGAGACGATTGAATCAAGTGGATAAATAAGAAATTTCAAATTTTCTATTACATATCCATTGTAATCAGTATTTGGGTGTTTCTGCTTGAGCCGTACGAGATGAAATTCTCATATACGGTTCTCAGAGGGGGAGTCCCCTTGGTTTACCTATCTCAATAAAGTATATGATTGGTTCGAGGAGCGTCTCGAGATTCAGGCGATTGCAGATGATATAACTAGTAAATATGTTCCTCCTCATGTCAATATATTTTATTGTCTAGGAGGGATCACACTTACTTGTTTTTTAGTACAAGTAGCTACGGGTTTTGCTATGACTTTTTACTATCGTCCGACCGTTACGGAGGCTTTTGCCTCTGTTCAATACATAATGACTGAAGTCAACTTTGGTTGGTTAATCCGATCAGTTCATCGATGGTCAGCAAGTATGATGGTCCTAATGATGATCCTACACGTATTTCGTGTGTATCTCACGGGCGGATTTAAAAAACCTCGCGAATTGACTTGGGTTACGGGTGTGGTTCTGGCTGTATTGACTGCATCGTTTGGTGTAACTGGTTATTCCTTACCCCGGGACCAAATCGGTTATTGGGCAGTAAAAATCGTGACAGGCGTACCTGAAGCTATTCCCGTAATAGGATCACCTTTAGTAGAGTTATTGCGTGGAAGTGCTAGTGTGGGTCAATCTACTTTGACCCGTTTTTATAGTTTACACACTTTTGTATTACCTCTTCTTACTGCCGTATTTATGTTAATGCATTTTCCAATGATACGTAA